CAACAAAATACTTAGAATTTCTTATTCTACTGATAGAATAGAACTCGACAAATTCTTGCCCTGCATAAGCAAAGGCAAAGGACGGGGCTTGTCGATACTTGATTTATAGAATACATAGTTCTATATTTAGAGAATACATAGTTCTATAAAAGACTGTAAGTTGTTTTCTCAAAATCTGGCTCTGTTTGGGTTCTGGGTAGCGGCCCAAACAGATATACCAATAGGGATGAGGTAAGGCTTACTTATTAATTCCAGAACTACGAAAGTAAGAGGTCAGAAATCTTGGTATCCAAAGGTTCCTAAAGGACATTCCATTTTTGCTCCTAGGATTGAAGAAAAGATTATACGAAAGACTATCAAGACTTCCTAATTATCTTACACTACCTACACTAACGTAGGGTCTACTGACTCTGTCTGGAATTAGATTGGATAGGCTGATGGGAAATCAATTTAGGAGTTGTGGAAAGGACTGAAGATACTTTGTATCCATACTTACGAGAGACTCCGAGTACTCAAACATTCAATCAGGATGGTTGGTCGGCTCTTATCTTATAGAATAACAGAGTAAAAGTCAAAGTAAAAAAAAAAGATTTCTTTGGTCGTGTAAGGGGATTACAAAAAAAATGTATGTAATAATGGTAGTGATGTCTCCCCATTCTTTCACAGAAAGAAAGACAGTAAGGCTTAGATCAAATAGGAAATGTAGGTATCCAATAGATAGTTATCTATCTTGATGGTATATTTTTTTTTTTTTGCTTATGAAAGAAAGGTAACAAAACAAAGAATAGGTCTTACTATTCCCACATGTTCCATTAGGAGCATTCCTTTGCAATTTGCAAGGAAAAGGTGTGTGTATCATATTTTTACTTAATACTTCCCAATTCTACCAGAAATCCTATAAAGAATCTGTTACGAGTGGATTCATTGAATTGGTTCATCAATAGCCTTAAGTCAGAATCCTATTTTGACTCTGCGCCATTGATTCTACTATGATTATTGATCAATAATGGAATAATTCCTTCATAGAAATAGGAGATATAATTCACATGGATATAGTAAGTCTCGCTTGGGCTGCTTTAATGGTAGTCTTTACATTTTCCCTTTCACTCGTAGTATGGGGAAGGAGTGGACTCTAGGTATATTAATAATTGATTGAGTAATCGATTGAGTAATCGATTGAGTAATCGAATTGTATCAATTGTTTAATTGATCGTTTTGCATTGATCGTTTTTCGAAGCTTTATTTTTAAAAAGCTTGTCTTTCTTTCAAAATTATACTGGAAAGACAATAATGAATAATAACCATTCGATCAAACAACGAATGATTACTATAGTTTAGTTGTATTTCAAAACTCAAATCTACGCATGATAGGAAATTTTTTCCAACCGAATTCCTCCTAAATATTCTGTTTGGATAAACCTGTTCTTACCAGAATTATGGATATTACAATGAGAAAAAACCAATCCCTAGTTTTTTCTTTATTTGTTTCTCTCTTTCTTTACTTTCACTGTTCTAAGAACAAATCGTTCTGCTATTAGATTACGACGATACTTACTTTCTACTGGAAGTGACTAGTGGTTGTCCAAAGAGGTTCTACACATAATAAAATTAGATCTTTCTTCCGCTGAGTGATCCACCACATATCATACATTTAACATTTTAGACTCCTAGAGATTTTTTTATGCTTTTTTGATTCATCTCATGTCATGTTTAAGCATGAAAAATGATCCGAGTCCCCTTTACTAATCTACTTCCTTTCAAAATCTGAAGAAGTTACCATAGAACTTCGTAAATGATCTGTTAATGGCTCAATCAATGACTTCCTGGGATGGGAAATAAAAAAAATTCCTTGGTTTTGTTTTCTTTTGCTATAGTATATTCCTATACTATTCTTCCTCTATTGATTCTTTTGATGGATCCCGGAACCTATATATAAAATTATAAGAAACCTAGGAATTAGAAGAATTGGCCTTCGATTATTTTGGGTTGATCGAAATCGAGTGGATGTAGCGAAAAAAAGAAATAGAATTAGACTGCTATTTCGATGTACTAGTCTACTATTTAGAATTGATCTATATAAACCCTCCATTTAGATAAAGTCTATATCTGTATACAATACAACTTTATATGATAATATCATTGTATACAATATTAGATAATATAAAATACTCTAAAATGTGGTAGAAAGGACTATATATAGTCCTTTCTACCACATTTTATGATTCCAACCAGATCATTTCATTTAAGACTTGGAATTTTCTTTTAATCCCTTTCTTTCATTTCTTCAATCATTGAAAAAAGGATTGATAAGAACTAATAATTCAGATTCAAATTAATCATTTTGACTGACTGTTTTTACGTAGATAATAAGTAAAAAAGCAGTAGGAACTAGAATGAACAGTGCAGTAGCAATAAATGCGAGAATATTGACTTCCATAATTTCATTATTATTTTTTTTTTTCTTCGCAATAACTCGGGATGTAATCCCATAGAGATGAGAAATTTAACTCCTGTAAATTCATTGGGATGAATTGATCCTGATGATACTGAATAGGATCAATATTATGAATAACAATATCTGATCTATCAAATCGATTCATCGTCGAGAATTGAATAGTATAACATGGGAAGATCCTTTATCCATACTAATTACGAAATGGGATTTTTTATTGGATCAGGAATCCCATTGGATTTTTCATCCTCTTCCACTTTTTCTTTTCTATAACCTACTGTCTTCCTTATCTTATACAACTCTCCTTCCTGTGTATTATACTTACAATTATGAGGTATTATATGACCGGTATTCTATGGGTCACACACAGACCCAAACGAGGTGAGATGGAAAAAAAGGGATTAAATAAAAAGGATCAAATATTCCAACAAATTTACTGAAAAGGGTCCTTGCTCGGTCTTTTCTTTTATTTTATTAGTATCCTCTTTCTTGTATTTATTTGTACTGGAATGCATACATCAAAAACGATGTCTGCAATTTGAATGAGAATGAGATAGATTGTTTACAATTAGTCATTGAGGATACACAAACAAAGTCAGAACTAGAAAAGGTGTGGTTTAACCTGAAAAGTACTCTGTCGAGGTAATTATGTTAAGTTCATTGTCCATCGTACAATAAACGAATACCATTTTTGTATGTACTCCCGGTAAAATAGGATCACTCTACTCCATTTCATTGATCAAGAACAATCGAAAAAGAAAGTAAGACGAGGATGGTATCTCTTAAAATACTGAATATAGTAATACCACCGATTGTACTAATGTACATATGATATGTCTCTCCTTTATCAATCGGGAGTAGTGGAAAGATTTGAAATTCCCGTATCCATATTTGTGTGATGATAAATGCGAAATAAAAAACAAAAGAAATAAGGATCCCCACTGGGGATTAGATCTTGCTTCCTGTCCCCCTTTTCCGTGAAAAGAGAGAGATGAATTGATAAATTCACCGGATCCTAGTTCGGGACTGACGGGGCTCGAACCCGCAGCTTCCGCCTTGACAGGGCGGTGCTCTGACCAATTGAACTACAATCCCAGCGAGGTGTATGGCATACATATTCTTAATGTTACATATTCTTAATGTAATCATAAGAACATTCTAGTCCTAGTCGTCGTATTGTAAGAAAGACAGGAATGATATACTGATATCATATCCACATATAATATGGGCTATAGTGAGAGTGACACGGATTACTAGTAACCAATAATTATTTTACGGCCAAAAGTGGATAATCAATCTTTCAATGAGAAAAAAGAACTAAACTTTTTTGTTTGCTTTTCATGATACTTTACTTAATTAAGTAAAGTATCATGAATTAGATCCTTAGAAAGATCAGAAAGAGAAAAATAGGGATAGAGAAAAAAAAATGGATCCTTTCTCTTTATTTCTACGGATTAGGCATTTCCGTTTATGGAAGACAAATTGGTTATATCATATTCATGGAGCAGTGAATTATTGGGCCGAGCTGGATTTGAACCAGCGTAGACATATTGCCAACGAATTTACAGTCCGTCCCCATTAACCGCTCGGGCATCGACCCAGGAAGAATTCATTCTAGGCTTATCAATAATCTATGATCAACTTCCTTTCATAGTACCCTACCCCCAGGGGAAGTCGAATCCCCGCTGCCTCCTTGAAAGAGAGATGTCCTGAACCACTAGACGATAGGGGCATATACGCCCGACCATCATCATACTATGATGATAGTATGAGCAGTTTTTTGGAATTGTCAATATAGTCTAATGGTATGACTAGATCCAAAAAATCTTTCCTACTTTTATGTTATGATTTTTTGGAATTTTTTTTTTTCAAAAATTCCAAATAATAATCTTATCTACTTTTGGAGTAAATCCAATTTATTGTTCCTGAATGAACTCCTATGCATATACGTATATATTATGTACATATAGTACATATATACATATATGCAGTAGACTCATAATGGAAAAAAAATGGCTAATTCATGAATTGAATAAAACGGCCCTTTTAACTCAGTGGTAGAGTAACGCCATGGTAAGGCGTAAGTCATCGGTTCAAATCCGATAAAGGGCTTTTTTCCACTAAACTCAAGTTTTAGCCTTCGTTTTTCAGCGGAAAATATCTCTATTATTTTTTATAAAAAGAAAAGGATAATCACCATTATAACGAATTCTGATTATTCTGACTTATAGTTAAGTTAGGAAGTTGAACATTTATTGATTAGCAAAATGACTAATTGCACGTATTAGGAGTAGTCCACCTGTAGTGACATAGTAGTCCTCCTCATGTCTCATTATTCACAAATTTTTTGTCCTGGGACATAACATAAATATTCTATAATACTCTATATATACAATTCCTATTATTAATCAACAAACCAAGGTGTTCTTATTTCTCCAATGTTCTTATAACACCCACTATCAAATTCTAAATAAAGAAAAAGTAAGTGGACCTGACCCATTGAATGATGACTATATCAGCTATTCTGATATTTAAATTCGATATAGAT